GAGAGATATTGAGAGAGATCAAGAATTCTCACTATTTCTTAGATTCATGGATCAAATTCGATTCAGTGGGATCTTTCACTCACATTTTTTTCCACCAAGAACGTTTTATGAAACTCTTTGACCCCCGAATTTGGAGTATCCTACTTTCACGTGATTCACAGGGTTCAACAAGCAATCGATATTTCACGATCAAAGGTGTAGTACTGCTTGTAGTAGCGGTCCTTATATCTCGTATTAACAATCGAAAGATGGTCGAAAGAAAAAATCTCTATTTGATGGGGCTTCTTCCTATACCTATGAATTCCATTGGACCCAGAAATGAGACATTGGAAGAATCTTTTTGGTCTTCCAATATCAATAGGTTGATTGTTTCGCTCCTGTATCTTCCAAAAGGGAAAAAGATTTCTGAGAGTTGTTTCATGGATCCGCAAGAGATTACTTGGGTTCTCCCAATAAATAAAAAGTGTATCATGCGGAGTTCGCGATGGTGGAGGAACCGGATCGGAAAAAAGAGGGATTTTAGTTGTAAGATATCTAATGAAACCGTAGCTGGAATTGAGATCTCATTCAAAGAGAAAGATAGCAAATATCTGGAGTTTCCTTTTTTATCCTATATGGATGATCCGATCCGCAAGGACCATGATTGGGAATTGTTTGATCGTCTTTCTCCGAGGAAGAAGCGAAACATAATCAACTTGAATTCGGGACAGCTATTCGAAATCTTAGGGAAAGACTTGATTTGTTATCTCATGTCTGCTTTTCGTGAAAAAAGACCAATTGAAGGGAAGGGTTTCTTCAAACAGCAAGGAGCTGAGGCAACTATTCAATCAAATGATATTGAGCATGTTTCCCATCTCTTCTCGAGAAACAAGTGGGGTATTTCTTTGCAAAATTGTGCTCAATTTCATATGTGGCAATTCCGCCAAGATCTCTTCGTTAGTTGGGGGAAGAATCAGCACGAATTGGATTTTTTGAGGAACGTATCGAGAGAGAATTTGATTTGGTTAGACAATGTGTGGTTGGGAAACAAGGATCGGTTTTTTAGCAAGGTACGGAATGTATTGTCAAATATTCAATATGATTCCACAAGATCTATTTTCGTTCAAGTAACGGATTCTAGCCAATTGAAAGGATCTTCTGATCAATCCATAGATCATTTCGATTCCATTAGAAATGAGGATTCAGAATATCACACATTGATCGATCAAACAGAGATTCAGCAACTAAAAGAAAGATCGATTCTTTGGGATCCTTCCTTTCTTCAAACGGAACGAACAGAGATAGAATCAGATCGATTCCCGAAATGCCTTTTTGGATCTTCCTCAATGTCCCGGCTATTCACGGAACGTGAGAAGCAGATGAATAATCATCTGCTTCCGGAAGAAATCGAAGAATTTCTTGGGAATCCTACAAGATCAATTCGTTCTTTTTTCTCTGACAGATGGTCAGAACTTCATCTGGGTTCGAATCCTACTGAGAGGTCCACTAGAGATCAGAGATTTTGGAAGAAAAAACAAGATGTTTCTTTTGTCCCTTCCAGGCGATCGGAAAATAAAGAAATGGTTGATATATTCAAGATAATTACGTATTTACAAAAAACCGTCTCAATTCATCCTATTTCATCAGATCCGGGATGTGATATGGTTCCGAAGGATGAATCGGATATGGACAGTTCCAATAAGATTTCATTCTTGAACAAGAATCCATTTTTTGATTTATTTCATCTATTCCATGACCGGAACAAAGGGGGATACACGTTACACCACGATTTTGAATCAGAAGAGAGATTTCAAGAAATGGCAGATCTATTCACTCTATCAATAACCGAGCCGGATCTGGTGTATCATAGGGGATTTGCCTTTTCTATTGATTCCTACGGGTTGGATCAAAAAAAATTCTTGAATGAGGTATTCAACTCCAGAGATGAATCGAAAAAGAAATCCTTATTGGTTCTACCTCCTCTTTTTTATGAAGAGAATGAATCTTTTTATCGAAGGATCAGAAAAAAATCGGTCTGGATCCACTGCGGGAATGATTTGGAAGATCCAAAACTAAAAACAGCGGTATTTGCTAGCAACAACATAATGGAGGCAGTCAATCAATATAGATTGATCCGAAATCTGATTCAAATCCAATATAGCACCTACGGGTACATAAGAAATGTATCGAATCGATTCTTTTTAATGAATAGATCCGATCGCAACTTCGAATATGGAATTCAAAGGGATCAAATAGGAAATGATACTCTGAATCATATAACTGTAATGAAATATACGATCAACCAACATTTATCGAATTTGAAAAAGAGTCAGAAGAAATGGTTTGATCCTCTTATTTCTCGAACCGAGAGATCCATGAATCGGGATCCTGATGCATATAGATACAAATGGTCCAATGGGAGCAAGAATTTCCAGGAACATTTGGAAGATTTCGTTTCTGAACAGAAGAAGCGTTTTCAAGTAGTGTTCGATCGATTCCGTATTAATCAATATTCGATTGA